AATCCAAGACCAAAATATTCGGAGGACTCTTCTGACCAAACAAAAAATATGTAATTGTCAGCAAAGTTGTTTACTTTTTTTAATCCAAGAAGTTTTTCTTACTTTATACACAATACATAGGTCATCGATTCAGCATTGGCTAAAAAAGGGGAGAAAATCCCCAATAAGTAGTTCAAATCATTTTATCAATATGAGTGTTCTATATTGATAAAATATTGAATTTATTTTGAAACCATCTATATATTAACATAGTGGTAGAAAGAGTACCATGCTGCGTCTGGACTTCAAACAGTTTAGCTTTAACCATGTTAATGGTCCCACATTATTGGTTCATAGAGAATCAAAGCGTATTTTCCAATAAATTACGAAATGCTATAGTTCTTACATATGATTTCTGAATTTATTCAGAAGTAATTCGCGAGATCATGCACCCTTCTTTCTTATGTATTACTTTCCTAGTTATAACAGAAAAAGTACATCTGGTTGGATCCAGCCTATTCTTGAAATAAACAACTCGCACACACTCCCTTTCCAAAAAAGATCAAGACCCCAAGCACTACACTTAGATTTATTAGATTTGTTGCAAAAATATCGGTATTAAACCCGAAACTCCCGGCGGATGGCCAGTGGCCCAAAGAAACGAAAGAATCGGTTACATTTTTCATATGATCTCCTCGTATAGATAGACTAAAAAATAGAACAGAGTTCTTTTTACTTTGCCCTTTATATATATTATATATTTTTTTCTAGTTTCCTACTTTCTAAATCGAATCCAGAATCTATTCGATTTAGAAATCATGAATTATCTTCTTGGTTGCAACCCCGCTTAAATTAAAAACTAAAAAAAGGCCTACGAACACGAACGGGAAGGATGAAAGTGAGTTGGTCTAATTCCTCATCCGCAAATCAGCCCTTCCCGTGGGTTATTTTCTCAACGAATAAGTAATTCTAGGAATGAAATCTTTATATAATTCGAAAAAGCAAAGCACAAGTCCACGGCAATAAAATATGAAAAATAAAAATTTTTCATATAAAATTTCTAATATTTCTAATATTAAACAAAAGGATTAGCAAATAAAAGTGCTAATGCTACAACCAGGCCATAAATTGTTAAAGCTTCCATAAAAGCTAGACTAAGCAACAAAGTACCTCTTATTTTTCCCTCCGCCTCGGGCTGTCTCGCGATACCTTCTACAGCTTGACCCGCAGCAGTACCTTGACCAACTCCAGGTCCAATAGAAGCAAGCCCTACAGCCAATCCAGCAGCAATAACGGAAGCGGCAGAAATCAGTGGATTCATGATAAGTTCCTCGTACCAAAAAAAAAATGGTTAATGATACATTCAACCGATGAACTATGACTTAATTATTGCATTGCTACGATTCATCCAGTCGAAGTAACTACGAACTTCGAATTCAAGTAATAACATTCTTGAATCATCAAAACTACTTTGATATCTCTTTTTTAGTTTCTCTCGAGAAAGTCTTTGTGAATCCATACAACTTTAGTTTTTCCGTTTCTTTGTCCCGAACCGCTCTTTGAATTCTTCGATTTTTTTATTGACTTCATCCGTTTATTCATTCAATTCACAGTCACAGATGAGACAGAAGGACTTCTAAAGAATCCCCATGTACATTCACATTCGATTAGTAGGGCAAATTAGATATATCTTTAGCTCATATATAACTAGTCAATATCTAATATCACATATACATGACTTTGTTCCACAATGTAAACCAGCTCTTCCTTCATCTTCAATTCAATCAGATTTGATAAGGATGGGTCTAACATAGCCATTCAATTCCATATACCTAGTTCGACCTCCCCTCTACGAACCTTTTATGAATCCCCTTTTTTATAAATTATCCTTTGCCTTCCCCTTTACCTAAATTGATAAGATAATCAATGGATAAATTGATTGGATAAATTGATTGGGCCGAATCATTACATAGAAATTGATTTGATTGATCTAAGTTCATACAATTTATTATTTATTAATATTTTCGTTTGGTCAATCGTTGAATAAAATCAACTGAAAAGGGGAATCATTCTATAGAACATCTTTTTTTAATAACACGTCGTAATACCACAAGACTTCTTCGTCAAATTATGACTCCGAATAGTTAATATTAGAATTCGACGACCAATCTAAACCAAATATTCATTGAGGAGAAAGTATGATTATGATATAAATAGACCAAACGGGAATTTTAGGAAAAAGATCTTTGAGATCTCTTTCCTTTTTTTTCTAATATAAATACTGTAATCGTTATTTTAATCTTTTTTTCTATTACTCTAGATCCTATATAGTGTAGTTGTATATTTTCATTGCCTATTGCCTAAGTCAATTTTTTTTAGCCACGCACACATTGCCTTAGGTTAAACTAAAAAAAAGACTATTTATAAAACTAGTCAATGGTGACCCTCCATGGATTCACCTATATAAGCCGCGGCTAAAGTTGCAAAAATAAGAGCTTGAATACCACTTGTAAATAATCCA